TATAGGGTCCTGGTCATTTGATTTGGTAATAAAGATAATAACGAATAGAAAGGAATTAATGACTTGGACTGGGTATTAACGGTCAATCTCCGGTAGAAGGTTCCGTCGGAACAATTATTTATTTCAGGTACCTCTTAAATAAAAAAAAAAAGAGAGAAAATGTGGGGAGAAATGACAAGAAGATATTGGAACATGAATTTTGAAGAGATGATGAAAGCAGGAGTTCATTTTGGCCATGGTACTAGGAAATGGAATCCTAGAATGGCACCTTACATCTCTTCAAAGCGTAAAGGTATTCATATTACAAATCTTACTCGAACTGCTCGTTTTTTGTCAGAAGCCTGTGATTTAGTTTTTGATGCAGCAAGTATAGGAAAACACTTCTTAATAGTTGGTACCAAAAATAAAGCAGCCAATTCAGTAGCATCAGCTGCAATAAGGGCTCGGTGTCATTATGTTAATAAAAAATGGCTCGGTGGTATGTTAACGAATTGGTCCACTACAGAAATGAGACTTCATAGGTTCAGGAACTTGAGATCGGAACAAAATACGGGGAAACTCAACTGTCTCCCGAAAAGAGATGTAGCAATGTTGAAGAGGCAATTATCTCACTTGCAAACCTATCTGGGCGGGATCAAATATATGACGGGGTTACCCGATATTGTAATCATCGTTGATCAGCAAGAAGAATATACGGCTCTTCGAGAATGTCTCACTTTGGGGATTCCAACAATTTGTTTAATCGATACAAATTGTGACCCGGATCTCGCAAATATTCCGATTCCAGCGAACGATGACGCTATAGCTTCAATCCGATTGATTCTTAACAAATTAGTATCCGCAATTTGTGAGGGCGGTTCTAGCTATATAAGAAATTGTTGATTAATAATAGGATAAGTCAATGACTTTGGAAACTCCATAAATTGATTGAATCGGTTACTATCCCTGAGTCTCAAAAAAGAGATCAAAATCACTGGGGATATTATGTGATCACTTGGGATCCGAAATATACGATTGATTCAAAGTAGACGAGTTGAGAAAGAGATACGAGATGGCTGAATCAAAATAATTCCTTTTTAAGTTCTATTTATGTCAGAGGGCAATATGAATGTTTTACCCTGTTCCATCAACTCACTAAAAGTGTTATACGATATATCCGATGTGGAAGTAGGCCAACATTTTTATTGGCAAATAGGGGGTTTCCAAGTCCATGCCCAAGTACTTATCACTTCTTGGGTTGTAATTGCTATCTTATTAGGTTCAGCCACTATAGCTGTTCGGAATCCACAAACCATTCCAACCGACGGTCAGAATTTCTTCGAATATGTCCTCGAATTCATTCGAGACTTGAGCAAAACTCAGATTGGAGAAGAATATGGTCCTTGGGTTCCCTTTATTGGAACTATGTTCCTATTTATTTTTGTTTCTAACTGGTCAGGTGCCCTTTTACCCCGGAAAATCATACAGTTACCGCATGGAGAGTTAGCTGCACCCACGAATGATATAAATACTACTGTTGCTTTAGCTTTACCTACGTCAGTGGCATATTTCTATGCGGGTCTTACCAAAAAAGGATTGGGTTATTTCGGTAAATACATTCAACCAACTCCAATACTTTTACCAATTAACATCCTAGAAGATTTCACAAAACCCTTATCACTTAGTTTTCGACTTTTCGGGAATATATTAGCGGATGAATTAGTAGTTGTTGTTCTTGTTTCTTTAGTACCTTCGGTGGTTCCTATACCTGTCATGTTCCTTGGATTATTCACAAGCGGGATTCAGGCTCTTATTTTTGCAACTTTAGCCGCAGCTTATATAGGTGAATCCATGGAGGGTCATCATTGACTAGCTTCCGAAATGGTCTTAAAAAAAAGCTTATCCCAACTCATACCGGTATATACGATCTAGAATAGGAGCAAAAAAAAAATGTATGATATTAGAGAATTAAAAAAAAGTAAGGGGGGTCGAGCTGGGTATATGTAAGGGCTCTAAGCCAATCCCTGTATATGTTTCGAAGAATGATTCTAGAATCCAGTTCAATAGAAGATACGGATGGTTTACGTTATTAAAGAAACAATGTATATGTGATATTAGATATTCACTAGTTATATATGGGCTATCCATATATATTATTTCCCATCCCACTGAATTTAGACGGATTCCAATGCAAGCCCTTCCGTTTTATCTGTGACTGTGGATTGAATGAATAAACAAATGAAGTCAAGCATGCATATAGAAGAGAAAGAGCGAAGAATTGAAAGAATGGAATGGTTCGGAACAAAGAAATGGAAGAATTGGAACCATATAGATTTACAAAGACTCCACGGATAGGAACTAAAAACGAGATATCGAAGTAGCTCTGATGATTCAGTAATATTATTATTTCAATTCAGAGTTCTTAGTTCTTTTTTTGTTTTTCGGATAGATCTTAAGTGATGGAATAATGAAGTAATAATTCATCGGTTGATTGTATCATTAACCATTTCTTTTTTTTGGT